GTTACAATTCTGAAGACGCAGTATTAATTAGCGAACGTCTGGTATATGAAGATATTTATACTTCTTTTCACATCCGGAAATATGAAATTCAGACTCATGTGACAAGCCAGGGCCCTGAAAGAATTACTAAGAAAATACCGCATCTAGAGACTCATTTACTCCGAAATTTAGACAGAAATGGAATCGTTATGCTGGGATCTTGGGTAGAAACAGGTGATATTTTAGTAGGTAAATTAACGCCTCAGACAGCGAACGAATCGTCGTATTCCCCGGAGGATAGATTATTACGAGTCATACTTGGCATTCAGGTATCCACTGCAAAAGAAACTTCTCTAAAACTACCTATAGGTGGAAGGGGTCGCGTTATTGATGTGAGATGGATCCAGAAAAAAGGGGGTTCCAGTTATAATCCAGAAATGATTCGTGTATATATTTCACAGAAACGTGAAATCAAAGTAGGTGATAAAGTAGCTGGAAGACATGGGAATAAAGGTATCATTTCAAAAATTTTGCCTAGACAAGATATGCCCTATTTGCAAGATGGGACACCTGTTGATATGGTCTTCAACCCATTAGGAGTACCCTCACGAATGAATGTGGGACAGATATTTGAATGTTCGCTCGGATTAGCGGGGGATCTGCTAAAGAAACATTATAGAATAGCACCTTTTGATGAGAGATATGAACAAGAGGCTTCGAGAAAACTAGTGTTTTCTGAATTATACGAAGCCTGTAAGCAAACAAAAAATCCATGGGTATTTGAACCCGAGTATCCAGGAAAAAGCAGAATATTTGATGGAAGAACAGGGGATCCTTTTGAACAACCTGTTCTAATAGGAAAGTCCTATATCCTAAAATTAATTCATCAAGTTGATGATAAAATCCATGGACGTTCTAGCGGGCATTACGCACTTGTTACACAACAACCCCTTAGAGGAAGGGCCAAGCAAGGGGGACAACGAGTAGGAGAAATGGAAGTTTGGGCTCTAGAGGGATTTGGTGTTGCTCATATTTTACAAGAGATGCTTACTTATAAATCTGATCATATTAGAGCTCGTCAAGAAGTACTTGGTGCTACAATCGTTGGAGGAACAGTACCTAATCCCGAGGATGCTCCAGAATCTTTTCGATTGCTCGTTCGAGAACTACGATCTTTGGCTCTAGAACTGAATCATTTCCTTGTATCTGAGAAGAACTTCCAGATTAATAGGAAGGAAGCTTGATCTGAATGAATCAGAATTTCTATTCTATGATCGACCGGTATAAACATCAACAACTTCGAATTGGACCAGTTTCTCCTCAACAAATAAGGGCTTGGGCCAACAAAATCCTACCTAATGGAGAGATAGTTGGAGAGGTGACAAAACCCTATACTTTTCATTATAAAACCAATAAACCGGAAAAAGATGGATTGTTTTGTGAAAGAATCTTCGGACCCATAAAAAGTAGAATTTGTGCTTGTGGAAATTATCGAGTGATCAGAGCTGAAAAAGAAGACCCGAAATTTTGTGAACAATGCGGGGTGGAATTTGTTGATTCTAGGATACGAAGATATCAAATGGGATACATCAAACTCGCATGTCCAGTGACCCATGTGTGGTATTTGAAACGTCTTCCTAGTTATATCGCGAATCTTTTAGATAAACCCCTTAAAGAATTAGAAGGCCTGGTATACTGCGATGTGTGATTTGATCAAAATTTTCATTTTACAGATTCGGACTGAGAAACTGTCATCCCAATCAGATTGAATGGGATGCCCCGGCTCTGACATGTGTTTTGGGAAAAGTAACATGAAACTCAGAATTAGGGGTATATTCAATACTTCCAAATGAAAGGGGAATTGATCCATGGTCGATTCTATAACAGATAAATAGGAATTGCTAGTTATACCTCGTGAAAAAAAAAAAAGACTTTTTCGTGGAATTAGCCATTCCATTTCTTTTAGAGAGAGATTCTCTTTAAGCAAGCAAATATATATAGCATGGTTACTGGAGTCTATTTATCGCATATATACTTCAAAGGACATCATGGCATAACCATCGAGGTGAGTAGAGACCTAAAAGGTCGAAGGGAATGATATATAGACAAGTAAATCCCTTACGAGTCCCAAAGTATCCCCTTAAAGGGGATTCATCATTTGAGGGGAAGTAGACTACTCAAAAATTTCACATTTCCATTTTGTCATAAGTAATTCAGAAAATTTTTTTAAAGTAAAAAAAAAGAATGAATCAATGAAAGGTTGGTCCTTACTGGGAACTTGAGTAAGGAGTAGCTCTTTGTAGGGTAGGGTTTTATCGAACAAAACAAAGTTTAAAAATAAGAAAGAACCCCCTTTTTTTGCTGTAACTACTTGAGCCGGATGAGAGGAAACCTTCACGTCCGATTTTAAAGGGGGAAATCCAATCCTATAGGAACCTATCTCGATTTTTCTTTTGCTAGGCCCATATCTAAAAAACCTACTTTCTTACGATTACGAGGTTCATTCGAATATGAAATCCAA